GAGTTCAAAAGTCAATTTGAAGATTCATTAGTTTCATTTATTTTCCTTTAAGTGTCCAATCTTAGGGCTTTTTACGTAGTTTATGCGATTCTAAAATCGAACTCTTGCAGCTATAGAAATCTCTCTCTAGAATAAAAAGAATAAAAAAACTTTTTTCCTTTTTTACGCTTATTGTCATGTCATTATTTCTGGTTTATCTGATTTCATAATCATAAATTTGAAACAAAAAAGAATTTTTCTCAATGAATCTAAAACTATTTTGTATTTGGAGTACTGCAAATTGACACTTGTACATAATATAATAATATCTCAACAATCAAGTTCTTTTATTGATTCTTTTATTGATGATCTGAAAATTGGAGATATATGGTAAATCCATTACATATGGTAAATGCAATAAATTAAGAAGTTAGTTTTTAACATGGAATCCATTAGTTTCAACAATCTGCCCTTCCCGAAAAAGATAAAAAATTTTATTTATTGGAATTGTAAAGGTCGATGGGGAAAAAAAGACTCCCCACCACCAAAATATGAGTGAAAACATAAAAAAAAAAAATAAAAAATTGTATTTATTTTTTTATTTAGATTTTTAGATTTAGAATTCAGAAAATAGAAGAATTATTCTTTTAGACATAACATTAAGATTCTATTTCATATTAATATGAACTTTGATTTTATATTAACAAATTACTGATCCAATTTTTTGAATCAAATGCATTTCGATTATTCCAATATTTTAGGACTTATTTGTTTGTCGTACAAAAAAACTTTTTGAATTCCCGGTAGAAAGAGATTTCCCTAATGACAAAGCTTTTAACGACGCCCAATATCCTTTCATTTTCCAAATATTTTTACGAATACGCTTTTTTGATATCGAAGTACGTTTTTTTGGAACTGCCATTTTAAAATGAAGAAGTTACTCATTGTTATAGTTGGATGTGAAAGACATCTATTGTTCTATTATTATTCTTATTCATTATCTATTTTTTCTCTAAATAATATAATATTCTCTTCATAAAAAAGAAATATAGATATGTCAAAGATCCATGAAAACTGGATCAAAAATGACTCGAAATAACAAAATATTCCGTAAAACCAAAATTTTTTGGTTTGGAACTATTAGTTCGCGTTGTTTATCTCTCAAAGTTATATCTTTAGAATCTGCATGTCATAGAAATCAAATCAAACTTAATAAAATAAAAAAAGAATCTAAAAGACCTTTATTTTCGGCATTCTATACTTGATTTACATGTAATAAAATACCAGGATTGTACTTTTGACTAATAAATTGATAGTCAAACTAGAAAAAAATACAACTAAATTCAATTTTAAATTCGAATGAGACTAGTAATAAATCTGTTAAAAGATACGTGGTTTGATAAAAAAGGATCTTAGTCATTTTTGATCCTTTCTCGCTAAAAAGTTCATTTTAGTTCCATATTTTTCTAAACTTTACTAATAAATTGTTTTGATTGAAATGGAAAACAATCAATCCCATAATGAATTAGTTAATTAATTGAAAATTAGTTAATGAATTGAAATAAACTAACTAAAATCAAGAGTTTTTTTCATTAGACCGATGACCTTAGTTAATCTTATAATTCCTATCAGCATCAAGTACTCTTTTTAGGCTAAATTTTTATCCTTGCTCTATGAATATAAATTTTGATTACGATAAATTATTCTATTTTTATTTTCCTATTATAAGTGTTCGTTTTTTTATATGTCACTTGGTCATATCATTTGACCAATTGTAACTTCTTTTTTGAATATTTGAACGGTTTTGAAAAGACTCAGAATAATTAATATTAATAAATACTAATATAAACTTCTTAAATCAGTTAGTGCATATCTTGATTTTTTATTGACTTTTTCGAAAGGTAAGATCCGGTGAATCGGAAACAATTAATTAAGAATAAAAAACTTTTTTTATGGAACAGACATATCAATATGCGTGGATAATACCTTTTCTTCCACTTCCAGTTCCTATGTTAATAGGGTTGGGACTTCTTCTTTTTCCGACGGCAACAAAAAGTCTTCGCCGTATGTGGGCTTTTCAGAGCGTTTTGTTGTTAAGTATAGTCATGATTTTTTCCATGAATCTTTCTATTCAGCAAATAAATAGTAGTTCTGTCTATCAATATGTATGGTCTTGGATTATTAATAATGATTTTTCGTTAGAATTCGGATACTTGATCGATCCACTTACTTCTATTATGTCAATACTAATCACTACTGTTGGAATTTTGGTTCTTATTTATAGTGATAATTATATGTCTCATGATCACGGGTATTTGAGATTTTTTGCTTATATGAGTTTTTTCAGTACTTCTATGTTGGGATTAGTTACTAGTTCAAATTTGATACAAATTTATATTTTTTGGGAATTAGTTGGAATGTGTTCGTATCTATTAATAGGATTTTGGTTCACACGACCTGTTGCAGCAAAGGCTTGTCAAAAAGCCTTTGTAACTAATCGTGTTGGCGATTTTGGTTTATT